AAACGGAAGAGATCCGAGTGAGTGGAAAGGAAAAAACAAAGGATGAATTTCACTTGAAAGAGGCACGCTATCAAGATAGCCCAGTTTACGAAGATTCTGATCTGGAGACCCATCAAGAAAATTGGGAATTGGGAAGACTGAAAGAAGAGAAAAAGAAAAGAATGTTGTGGATTAAAAAAGTTAAAAAAACTTTTGTCTCTTTTCTTTTCGATTATAAACGATGGAATCGTCCATTACGATATATAAAAAATTATAAATTAGAAAATGCTTTACGCAATGAAATGTCACAATTTTTTTTTTTTACATGTACGAGTGATGGAAAAAAAAAAATATCCTTTACATATCCGCCCAGTTTATCAACTTTTTCGGAAATGCTAGAACAAAGAATTTCTTTGTACATAATAGAAAAACTATATGACGAAGATCTTTATGATTCTTGGATTTATACTAATGAAAAAAAAAAGCGCAATTTGAACAATGAATTGAGAAGCCGAATCAAAATTATAGAAAAAAATGAGGGATCCCCTAGTCTGGATATGCTTGAAAAAAGAACCATATTATGTGATGATGAAAAAAAAAAAAAATGCTTGCCAAAAGCATATGATCCTTTTTTCAACGGACCCTATCGAGGAATGAGAAAAAAATTCTATTCACGCGCAATTATGAATACTTATACAGATACAGAAGATTTAGTAGAATTTTTTTTTATAAATAAGATTCATGATCTACTTCTTAATGATTCCGTAAAACTTCACCCTCAATCATTTCTGAATTCTACAGAAGAAAAAGGAATTGATTCAGAAAGTCAAGCAAAATATTTGCAATTTGTATTTGATGTAATTACAACACATACAAAAGATCAAAAAAAAATGAAAAAGGAATCTGTTGGAATTAAAATAGAAGAACTCAGTAAAAAGGTTTCTCGATGGTCATACAAATTAACCGAGAATTTGTTGGAAGAAGATGAAGAAGAAAATGAAGAAGCATTGGAGGAAGAAGATTTTGCGATTCATTCAAGAAGAGCCAGACGTGTTATAATTTCTAACGATAATAATCAGAATACCAATTTTTTCTCTATTTCTAGTATTCATAATATTAGTAACACTGATAAAAATGATGATCAAATGGAAGAGGAAGAGGTGTCTTTGATACGTTACTCAAAACAATCGGATTTTCGCCGCAATCTAATCAAAGGATCCATGCGCGCTCAAAGACGTAAAACAGTTATTTGGAACCTCTTTCAAGTAAATGTACATTCCCCACTTTTTTTGGATCGTCTAGACAAAACATCTTTTTTTTCGTTTTTTGATATTGATATCAACGAAATGAAGAATATCATTTTTAGGAATTGGATGGGCAGAGAACAAGAATCAGAACTAAAAATTTCCTATTTTGAAAATGAAGATACAAAAGAAGAAAAGGAGAAAGAGGAAAAAATATATAAAAATGAACAAATAGAAATATCAGAAGCTTGGGATACCTTTATATTTACTCAAGTAATAAGAGGCTCGATGTTAGTAACCCAATCTTTTCTTAGAAAAAACATTATATTACCTTCGTTGATAATAGCCAAAAATATTTTCCGTATGTTATTATTCCAAGTTCCCGAGTGGGACGAGGATTTTAAGGAATGGAATAGAGAAATGCATATTAAATGCACCTATAATGGTGTTCAATTATCAGAAAAAGAGTTTCCCCAAGATTGGTTGATAGATGGTATTCAGATAAAGATTCTATATCCTTTCTGTCTAAAACCTTGGAGAAAATCTAAGGCACGATCTCATCATAGAGATCTAATGAAAAAAAAAGAGAAAAAAACAAATTTTTGTTTTTTAACAGTCTGGGGAATGGAAGCGGAACTTCCCTTTGGTTCTCCCCGAAAACGACCTTTTTTTTTTGAACCTATTTATAAAGAACTCCAAAAAAGAAAAAAAAAGGTGAAAAATACATTTTTACAAGTTCTAAAATCTTTAAATAAAAAAAGAAAAACCTTTCTAAAAGTTAGAAAAGAAAAAACAAAAGGAGTCATCAAAATAGTTCGAGTTATAAAACTAATAATGAAAAAACTGGAGAAAGTAAATCCAAATTTATTATTGGAATTGAGGAAAGAAAAAGTATATGAACCGAACGAAAACAAAAAAGATTTTAAAAGAAATAATAAGATTCTTCGCGAATCGTCCGTTATAAATCGAACGATGAATTTGTTAAATCATTCACTAATAGAAAGAAGAATGAAAGATCTTTCTGATAAGACAATCAAAATAAGGAATCAAATTGAACGAACCGCAAAAGACAAGAAAAAAAAAGAACTAATTTATGATAATAAAAGATCGGGATCACAGAAACATATTTGGAAAATATTAAAAAAGAAAAATATCCGATTAATGCGTAAATCACACTACTTTATCAAATCATTCATTGAAAAAATATACATAGATATTTTGCTATGTACCATTACCGTTTCTAAGATCAATGCACAACTTTTTTTTGAATCAACAAAAAAGATCTTTAATAAATCCATTTACAACAATGAAATAAATCAAGAACAAGAAAGAATTGATGAAACAAATCAAAATACAATGAATTTTATTTTGACTATAAAAAAATTGTTTTCAAATACTGATAATACTAAGAATATCAATCAAAATTCCAATACTTATTGGAACTTCTCTTCCCTGTCCCAAGCATATGTTTTTTACAAAATATCACAAAACCAATTACTTAATAAGTATCATTTGAGACCTGTACTTCAATATGAAGGAAGCTATCCTTTTTTTAAGGATAATTTAAAAGACTATTGTATGATACATGGAATATTTAATTCCAAATCAAGACATAATAAAATTCATACGTATGGAATGAACGAATGGAAAAACTGGTTAAAAAGTCATTATCAATACGATTTATCTCAAAAAAAAAGGTCTCGATGTATGATTCAAAATAAGGAATCAAACCAATTGGATTTATATAAAAAATACCAATTTATTTATTCCATGAATAAAAATGACTATGCAGCAAATTTATTTATGAGTGACAAATGGAAAAAACATTACAGATATGATCTTTTATCATATAACTATATATGCCCCCCTAATTTATACATTTCTGGATCAACATTAGAAAGAAATGGGGACCAAGAAATTCCATATCATTTCAATACATCGAAACCTGAATCATTTTATGTATTGGTAAGTATACATAGTAATGATTATATAGAAAAAGGATATCTTATTGATAGGAATACAAATGATAGGAATATAAAATTGGATAGAAAATATTTTGATTGTAGAATTCTTCATCTTTGTTTTATAAATAATATTGATATCTGGACCGATATACATATTGGCATCAAGATTCAGAAAAATACTAAGACTGAAATTCATAATTTAAAAAAAATGGAAAAAAAAGATCTTTTTTATCCTACAATTTATCAAGAGATCAAACCATGCAATCAAAAAAGTTTCTTTTTTGATTGCATGGGAATGAATAAAGAAAGGTTATATGATACCGCATCAAATCATGATACTATATCCAATCTAGAAACTTGGTTCTTCCCAGAATTTGTGCTACTTTTTGATGTATATAAAATTAAACCTTGGATCATCCCAATCAAATCACTCTTTTTTCATTTTTCTAGAAATGAAAAAAGTAAAAACATTAACGTAAATCCAAAAAAATCATCTAATGAAAAAAAAGATCTTGAATTAGGAAATTTCAAGCAGGAAGAAAACGAACAACAGGTCCAAAGAAATCTTGTATGGAATCTACTAAAACAAAAAAATAAAAAAGATGTTGAAGAAGATTACGCAAGATTAGAAATAAAAAAAAAACAATATCAATATAAGAACAAGAATGAAATGGAACTAGATTTCTTTTTGAAAAAATATTTACTTTTTCAACTAAGATGGGCTGATTCCTTAAATAATAAAATAATGAAAAATATCAGGGTATATTGTCTCCTACTTAGACTGATAAATCCAAAGGAAATTACTATATCTTCGATTCAAAGAGGTGAAATAGATCTAGACGAAATGCTGATTCAAAAGGACCTAGTTCTTGCAGAATTGATAAGAAAGGGAATATTTATTATTGAACCAATTTGTCTATCTATACGAAGGCATGAAAAATCTATTATATATCAAACTATGGATATTTCATTGGTCGATAATAAGAAGCACCAAACAAATAAAAAATACACAAAAAAAAGATATATTGAGAAAAGGGGGTTTGAAAAACCCATTGCACGACACAGCAACATATTTTTGAGTGGAGACAAAAATCATTATGATTTACTTGTTCCTGAAAATATTCTATCTCCCAGACGTCGTAGAGAATTTCGAATTCGAATTTGTTTCAATTCCCAGAATTTTAATGTTGTGGATAGAAATCCAAGATTTTGCAATGAAAACAAAATAAGAAACTGCGGGCGATTTTTGAATGAGGACAAACATATTAATACAGATAGAAATAATACAGATAGAAAAAATTTCATTAAATTCAAATTTTTTCTTTGGCCCAATTATCGATTAGAAGATGTAGCTTGTATGAATCGCTATTGGTTTGATACCAATAACAGCAGTCGTTTCAGTATGTCAAGAATACATATGTATTCACAATTCAGAATGAATTTGAATTCAATTCCAATGAAAAATGAAAAAAATTTATAGTGGATTTCCTACATATCGTGTAACATATTCGGTAGATGAGTGTAACATATTCGGTAGATGAAAGCCGAAACATATACATTGTGTAATATTCTAATACATGATGCTGATTTCATAGTGTATCAATTTTCGCTAGGAAGGGCGGAATCCTTTTAAGTAAAAAAAGAAAGTGTTCTCTTTCGTGAATACATATATGTTTTGTATATTTGATCCAAATATACAAAACATAAAAACATAAACCACATAAATAAAAAACCAAAGTAGTATATGAATGAAATCCAATTTTGATGTATACTAGATGAAAATAACTGGCATAATAAATATTATTATTTTTCCTGATTAGTAAAATTCACAGAAAAGAAATATAGAAATTTACATTTATGGTCAAAAATTCATTCATCTCAGTTATTACACAAGAAGAAAAAGAAGAAAATAGTGGGTCTGTTGAATTTCAAGTATTCCATTTCACCAGTAAGATACGGAGACTTACTTCACATTTAAAATTGCACAAAAGAGATTTTTTATCGCAAAGGGGTCTACGAATAATTCTGGGAAAACGTCAACGATTATTGACTTATTTGTCAAAGAAAAATAAAGTGCGTTATAAGAAATTAAAGGATCAGTTAGATATTCGGGAACCAAAAACTCGTTAATTAATTTTGAATTTATTCTTTGAATTTCTTATTATTTTCTTATTATTATCCTTGTTCTTTTTTCATTATTTTTTTATTAGTTCAGTTATTATTTTTTTTATTTTACATTTTAAAAAATTCATGAAATAATGAATTAAGGAAAAAAAATATGACTGTACCGGTTACAAGAAAAAATTTTATAATAGTTAATATGGGTCCTCACCACCCATCAATGCATGGTGTTCTTCGGCTGATCGTTACTCTGGATGGTGAAGATGTTATTGACTGTGAACCTATATTAGGCTATTTACACAGAGGGATGGAAAAAATAGCGGAGAACCGAACAATTATACAATATTTGCCTTATGTAACACGTTGGGATTATTTAGCTACTATGTTCACAGAAGCAATAACAGTAAATGCACCAGAACGATTGGAAAGTGTTCAAGTGCCTAAAAGGGCCAGTTATATCAGAGTTATTATGCTGGAGCTGAGCCGTATAGCCTCCCATTTGTTATGGCTTGGCCCTTTTATGGCCGATATCGGTGCACAGACTCCCTTTTTCTATATTTTAAGAGAGAGGGAATTAATATATGATCTATTCGAAGCCGCCACAGGTATGCGGATGATGCATAATTATTTCCGCATCGGAGGAGTAGCTGCGGATTTACCTTATGGCTGGATAGATAAATGTTTTGATTTCTGTGATTATTTTTTAACAGAAGTTGTTGAGTATCAAAAACTCATTACGCGAAATCCCATTTTTTTGGAACGAGTTGAAGGAGTGGGCATTATTGGTGGGGAGGAGACAATAAATTGGGGTTTATCAGGACCAATGTTACGAGCTTCTGGAATCCAATGGGATCTTCGTAAAGTTGATCGCTATGAGTGTTACAATAAATTTGATTGGGAAGTCAAATGGCAAAAAGAAGGCGATACATTAGCTCGTTATTTAGTAAGAATCGGTGAAATGCAAGAATCCATAAAAATAATTCAACAGGCTCTAGAAGGAATTCCTGGAGGACCTTATGAGAATTTAGAAAACCGGCGTTTTCATAGGACAAAGAATTCCGAATGGAATAATTTTGAATATAGATTTATTACTAAAAAACTTTCACCCAATTTTGAATTGTTAAAACAAGAACTTTATGTAAGGGTAGAGGCCCCAAAAGGAGAATTAGGAATTTATTTAATAGGAGATAATAGTGTTTTCCCCTGGAGATGGAAAATTCGTCCACCCGGTTTCATCAATTTGCAAATTCTTCCCCAGCTAGTTAAAAGAATGAAATTGGCTGATATCATGACGATACTAGGTAGTATAGATATCATTATGGGAGAAGTTGATCGTTGAAATGATAATTGATACGACAGAAGTACAAACTATTAATTCTTTTTATAGATTAGAATCCTTAAAAGAAGTCTATGGACTCATATGGATTTTTGTCCCCATTTTAACCCTTGTATTAGGAATCACAATGGGAGTATTAGTCATTGTGTGGTTAGAAAGAAAAATATCTGCAGCAATACAACAACGTATTGGACCTGAATATGCCGGCCCTTTAGGAATTCTTCAAGCTTTAGCGGATGGGACCAAACTACTTTTGAAGGAGGATCTTCTTCCATCTAGAGGTAATATTCGTTTATTTAGGGTCGGACCTTCTATAGGTTTTATATCAATTCTACTAAGTTATTTAGTAATTCCTTTTGGATATCACCTTGTTTTAGCAGATCTCAGTATAGGTGTTTTTTTATGGATTGCTTTTTCAAGTATTGTCCCCATTGGTCTTCTTATGTCAGGATATGGATCAAATAATAAGTATTCCTTTTCAGGTGGTCTACGAGCTACAGCTCAATCGATTAGTTATGAAATACCATTAACTCTATGTGTGTTAGCAATATCTCTACGTGCGATTCGTTGGAACATGAATTTTTTTTATCTCTTTTCTAGAAAAGAGATAAAAAATGAATTGAAATACAATAAAATAGAAATAGAATTCATATAATTCAATATTTAAATATGAATATGAAATAAAAGAATAAAAAAAATCTTTTTTTTTTTAACATTTCAGTTCGATGAGTTAAACCAGATAGTTATATGAGTGAAACAAAACTGCTCCTCAATTTGCAGTAAAACAATAAAAATCTCATTCCCTAGGTACAAGAAGAAAATTGAAGTAAACATAAGTTGTTTACCCCAAGATTGAGATTATTTTTTTAGTCGTCATATCTTGAAGCGGATGCAAAAGATCAACTGTATTTCTAACTATACTGGGGATCAATCAAAAAGAAGTGGGCAGTTAGGAACACCAAAGTACGCAAAGGATGAGTAATGGAAATAATGTAAGGTATTAAAAAAAGGGATTTTTGCATAAAACTTTGCATAAAACGAATCATAATAAGGGCTTGAAGTTGGTAGAAATGATCAAGCAGTACTTCCCCACGATTCCGATCTAGAGTATGCTACTATTCGCTGATTAAATAAATGACTATCAAGAACGAATTAATCCTTTATTTTCTTTCCTTTTTTTTTTATTTTTCAGAAAGAAGAACAGAAACAAGACAAATAGAATGCAATACGATAATATAATAAAAAAGAATAAAACGGGAATAATAAGAAAATATTTCTTTCTTCATACATATGCATATGGAAATTCTTATCATGATTCATTAACTAATGCCCAATTCTTTCTATTTAGGAATTCTATTTAGGAATAGAACCAGTATTTGATTGAAGGATTAAGTTATTGCTGAACAAAGATAAATTTTGATTATTTTCATTATAATATCATTATAAGGGATGAGATCAATTCGGAAGTGCTTTTTCTTATTCTAACAGACAGAATGTTATTGGTCGAATTGAGGACTCTCCAACCTCCAATTTCTCTTTACATTGTATTTACCTAAGGTCCAAGGAGAGCTATAATACTAAACTAGTCCTTACCTTACATTTCTTTGTGGCCATAGAGGAGCCGTATGAAACTTAGGTTTCATGTACGGTTTTGGAATAGCGATGGGAGCAGTGATGCTATCATCGACTAGAATTATCTAACAGTTCGAGTACAGTTGATATAATTGAGGCACAGTCCAAATATGGTTTTGGGGGATGGAATCTGTGGCGTCAGCCCATAGGGTTTCTAGTTTTTATAATGTCTTCTCTAGCAGAATGTGAAAGATTACCTTTTGATTTACCAGAAGCAGAGGAGGAATTAGTAGCAGGTTATCAAACCGAATATTCAGGTATAAAATACGGGTTCTTTTATCTTGCTTCTTACCTAAATCTATTAGTTTCGTCATTATTTGTAACAGTTCTTTACTTAGGTGGGTGGGATTTTTCTATTCCGTACATATCTCTTACTGAACTTTTTGGAATAAATAAAATGTTTAGAGTCTTTGTAATAGCAATTAGTATCTTTATTACATTAGCTAAAGCTTATTTGTTTCTGTTCATTCCTATCACAACAAGATGGACTTTACCTAGGATGAGAATGGATCAATTATTAAATCTTGGATGGAAATTTCTTTTACCTATTTCTCTAGGTAATCTATTATTGACAACTTCTTTTCAACTTGTTTCACTATAAACTATAAATAAAAATAAGAAATTAAGAGAAAACAATAATGAATATTCTATATTCATAACTTACATAACTTATCTCAACCAAGAGAAAGAAACATAAATTTTATTCATGGATATCTAAAATATGTTACCTATGGTTACTGGGTTCATGAATTATGGCAAACAAACAATACGAGCCGCAAGGTACATTGGACAAAGTTTCATAATTACCTTATCCCATACAAATCGTTTACCTGTAACTATTCAATATCCTTATGAAAAATCAATCACATCAGAACGTTTTCGTGGTCGAATCCACTTTGAATTTGATAAATGTATTGCTTGTGAAGTATGTATTCGCGTATGTCCAATAGACCTTCCCATTGTTGATTGGAAATTTGAAAAAGATATTAAGAAAAAACAATTGCTTCATTATAGTATTGATTTTGGTGTCTGTATATTTTGCGGTAACTGTGTCGAGTATTGTCCAACAAACTGTTTATCGATGACTGAAGAATATGAGCTTTCCACTTATGATCGTCACGAATTGAATTATAATCAAATTTCTTTAGGTCGGTTACCAATCTCAATAATTGGAGATTACACAATTCAAACAGTTATGGATTCAACAAATCAAATGAAAAAATAAAAACCCCTTGCTTGGTTCAAGAACGATTACCAATTACTAAGATTTGGCTTGTAATAAAGTAAGTAGGATTAGCCAAATAATTTTATTTTATCTATCTAATGATATTCATTTTTTTCTCATTCAATTAGGAAGGCATCATATAAAAAAATAGTTTCTTTCCTGGACCCTTAGTAAGGTCATGAAATATTTCGACTGATTTATTTATCTTTTATTTCATAATGGATTTACCTGGACCAATACATGATATTCTTGTAGTATTTCTGGGATCAGTTCTTATATTAGGAGGTCTGGGAGTAGTATTACTTACCAATCCCATCGATTCTGCCTTTTCATTGGGATTGGTTCTTGTTTGTATATCCTTATTCTATATTTCATTGAATTCCTATTTTGTAGCTGCCGCGCAATTCCTTATTTATGTGGGAGCCATAAATGTATTAATCATATTTGCTGTAATGTTCATGAACGGTTCAGAATATTCCAATGATTCCTATTTGTGGACCGTTGGAGATAGGATCACTTCACTGGTTTGTACAAGTATTTTTTTTTCATTAATGACTACTATCCCAGATACGTCATGGTCCGGAATTTTTCGGACTACAAGATCAAATCAGATTATAGAACAGGACTTAATAAGTAACGTTCAACAAATTGGTATTCATTTATCCACAGATTTTTATCTTCCTTTTGAACTCATTTCTATAATTCTTTTAGTTTCTTTGATAGGTGCAATTACTATGGCTCGTCAATAATCTAATATAATAAGAACTTCTTTTTTTTTTCATTAAAGAATGAAAGAATGAAAATGGATTTAATATATTTTATTGAAATATACTGTGAATATCTTCTTTTGTTCTGTAATTCTTCTATATCTAGTCAACTGAATCGGTTTAATTTTTGTTCGTTCATATTGAAATGAATCAAGATAGATGAGGAATTTATCAATGATGTTAGAGCATGTACTTTTTATAAGTGTTTATTTATTTTCTATCGGTATCTATGGACTGATCACAAGCCGAAGCATGGTTAGAGCACTTATGTGTCTTGAGCTTATACTGAATTCGGTGAATATAAATCTCGTCACATTTTCCGATATATTTGATAGTCGGCAATTAAAAGGAGAAATTTTCTCAATCTTTGTTATAGCCATTGCAGCTGCTGAAGCAGCTATTGGACTAGCTATTGTTTCGTCGATCCATCGTAACAGAAAATCAACTCGTATCAATCAATCAAATTTGTTGAATAATTAGTCATAATTATTCTATTTTCACATAGAAATCAAAACATAAGATTTTTAGAAGATTCTGAATATTCTAATATAGAATCTAATAGAATTAGAATAGTAAGATAATTTAATTAGAATTAAATAGAATATAATATTTTATTATTATTATTTTCTTTCTTCTCTTTTTTCATATAAATTTATAATTTAGAGTTACTAACCTATTCTATCACTAACCTAATAACAAACGTATTAATCTGATATATAATATAATAATATATCACCTTAATTCTATTTTTATATACTAGAATCTTTCTATATTTATCTTTCTATATGTATATGAATATATACATATAGAAAGATAGTAAATTTAACATGAATTGAATTCATAAACTCATATTTCATGGTTATTGAAATGGAAATCAAAGTATCTTGGCCCTTTCTCATAAACAGATTCTAAAATCTATTGATTCTTAAAATTTTGATAAATCATCGATTCGTCTGGTGTCTATAATAGAAAATATATAATTTATTTCATTTTCTTATTTTCTTTTACCAGATAGAAAATCTTTTGTGCTCAAAACTGGAATTTATAGACCCAATGTCACATTCAGTAAAGATTTATGATACATGTATAGGATGTACCCAATGTGTTCGAGCTTGCCCCACGGATGTATTGGAAATGATACCTTGGGACGGATGTAAAGCTAAGCAAATTGCTTCTGCGCCAAGAACCGAAGATTGTGTAGGTTGTAAAAGATGTGAATCCGCTTGTCCAACGGATTTTTTGAGTGTCCGTGTTTATTTATGGCATGAAACAACTCGCAGCATGGGTCTTTCTTATTGATATGTGACAAAAAATTCCACTTGAATCATTTGATTCCTCTTTACCGATAAAAGCCCGTACTCGAGAAAAGAAAATATATTATTCTTCTCCCGAGCACGGGGTTTTCTGGTCTAATTTTATCTTGTCTTTATCACGAGTTATTTTCCTTGGTTAACAATACTTATTGTTTTGCCCATATTCGCGGGTTCTTCAATTGTCTTTTTCCCTCATAAGGGAAATAAGGCGTATAGGTGGTATACTCTATGTATATGTATACTAGAGCTCCTTCTAATGACTTATGTATTTTGTTATCATTTTCAATTGGACGATCCATTAACCCAATTGAAGGAGGATTTTCAATGGATCAATCTTTTTGATTTTCACTGGAGACTGGGAACCGATGGACTTTCCATAGGACCCATTTTACTGACAGGATTTATCACTACTTTAGCTACTTTAGCAGCTTGGCCAGTTACTCGAAATCCGCGATTTTTCTATTTCTTGATGTTAGCAATGTATAGTGGCCAAATAGGATCATTTTCTTCTCGAGACCTTTTACTTTTTTTCATCATGTGGGAATTAGAATTAATTCCTGTTTACTTACTTTTATCCATGTGGGGAGGAAAAAAACGCCTGTACTCGGCTACAAAGTTTATTTTGTGCACTGCTGGAGGTTCCATTTTTCTCTTAATAGGAGTTCTAGGTATGGGTTTATATGGTTCCAACGAACCAACATTAGATTTAGAAAAATTAGCTAATCAATCGTATCCTGCAGCATTGGAAATAATACTCTATTTTGGTTTTCTTATTGCTTATGCTGTCAAATCGCCGATGATACCCCTACATACATGGTTACCAGATACCCACGGGGAAGCACATTACAGTACATGTATGCTTTTAGCTGGAATCTTATTAAAGATGGGAGCATATGGATTGATTCGGATCAATATGGAATTATTAGCTCACGCTCATTCTAGATTATCTCCCTGGTTGGTGATAGTAGGAATAATACAAATCATTTATGCAGCTTCAACCTCTCTCAGTCAACGCAATTTAAAAAAACGTATTGCCTATTCTTCCGTATCTCACATGGGTTTCATAATTATAGGAATTGGTTCTATAACTGGCATGGGACTTAATGGAGCTATTTTACAAATAATCTCTCATGGATTGATTGGTGCTGCACTTTTTTTCTTAGCAGGAACAAGTTGTGATAGAATACGTTTTGTTTATCTCGAAGAGATGGGGGGGATATCTATCCCAATGCCAAAAATATTTACCATGTTTAGTAGTTTCTCGATGGCTTCTCTTGCATTGCCAGGAATGAGTGGTTTTGTTGCAGAATTCTTAGTCTTTTTTGGAATAATTACCAGCCCAAAATATCTTTTCATGCCAAAAATGTTAATTACTTTTGTAATGGCAATTGGAATGATAATAACTCCTATTTTTTTATTATCTATGTTACGTCAGATTTTCTATGGATACAAGCTATTCAATATTCCAAACTCGAATTTTTTTGATTCTGGACCACGAGAACTTTTTGTTTCGATATGTATCTTTTTACCTGTAATAGGAGTTGGTATTTATCCTGATTTCGTTCTCCCGTTATCGGTTGACAAGGTACAAGTTCTAATATCTAATTATTTTTATAGATACTAATTCTTTTTTTTAGATTCAATAATAAATGAAATAAAATTCATTAATTGGAAAGAAAGTCTTAGAATTCTTTAACTTTCATATTTTCACGATTCTTCGTTGTACAATGAAAAAAAAAGAAAAAAAGGAAAGGTTAATTAGAATTGTAATGAAATACATCTAAAGTTTTTGAGAACCATTTAAATAGAGGAATTATTCAAAAGGTTCTCAAAAACTCGCACAAAATTTCATTGTGTATCAGACGATTTTTTTATGTATTCTTCATGTAGTTTATTTTATTCAATTAGATATTAATTGGAATGAACCATAACTATGGAACCCGATTCCTAATAGATTGATCCCAAAATAGCATATCCAAATTATAAGAAATCCTATAGAAGCTACAAATGCCGAATTTGTGCCTTGATCTTGCAATTTTGAATTTGTTCTAGTATGTAAATAAATTGCAAATATGGTCCAAGTAATAAATGCCCAAGTTTCCTTAGGGTCCCAATTCCAATAAGAACCCCATGCTTCATTAGCCCATACTGCTCCAGAAAGAATGCCTATGGTTAAAAAGGTAAAACCTAAACTAATGACACGATAACTCCAATAATCTAAACGCTGAATTAATTGATATTTGTAAAAATTTTGAACTGATAGGAAAAAAGTCTTTTTTAAAACACTTCCTTTTTCGTTCAAATATTCCATATTACCAAAGGAAAACGACTTCCTTAAACTTAAAAAATTCTTGAAAAAATTGATTTTTTTTTGAAATGTAATCACTATAAGAGCAATTGATAATAATGATCCGCATAAAAGAGCTGCATAGCTCAATAGCATCATACTGACATGCATCATTAACCACTGAGATTGTAGAGCAGGTACTAATATTGCGGGTTGATGCATTTCATTTGAAAGACCTGACGTAGCGAAACCTTGGGTAAAAATGGCACTTGGTGCAGTTATTGCGCTTAAATCATTTTTATGATTCCCAAGATACGGAATCATATGAATAATGGATAAACTCCATGAAAGGAAGATTAATGATTCGTATAAATTACTTAAGGGAAAATGTTCCGAAGAAATCCAACGAATAACTAAAAACCCTGTTATAGAGAAAAAAGTAGCTATCATCCCTTTTTCTGACGAATTACGTAATCCTTCAATTTCGTCAACTAATAAGTTCATCAAATGAATTATAATCACAATTGAGATAATCGAAAAGGAAATATGAGTTAATATATGTTCTAAGGTCACAAATATCATAAAGAAGAGTCCCTTTTAAATAATTAAAATTGGGGAGAGGATTAAATAAAATCTAAAATATAATATTTTAAATATCTTATAGATTCTATTAGATCTATTGTGTCTATATTATTAATATTAATAATTATTTATGCCGCCACTCGGACTCGAACCGAGATGCTCTAGCACTGCTTCCTAAGAGCAGCGTGTCTACCAATTTCACCATGGCGGCTTACCTTAAATAATAATAGAAAATTTATGTTGAATTGTATATATTCAATATAATTTAGGAAACAATGAATAAAGATGCATTTCTATTCATATGGAAATGTTCAATATCAATAATACTTAATTAGTATCTTCATCTTCGTAAGTTCATTTTTAATAATCAACTTTTCCGTACTAGAAACCTAGCTCTTGTTTATCCAGAACAGTCAGAACTCAAAAGCTTCGTTCTCAGTCGGGGTATAGAATTCATAATTTTTTTCTAATAATGATTTTGAGACCCAACACCTTAGTATAAAGTGTAATGAAATATTCATATTTTTCTTTGTCTATCGTAATTGTGCTTTTCTATTTTGAAAAGCACAATTCATAGGAAAGAAAAAATCATCTCACGAATTCAATATCAATCAATATGAATTTTGATAAATAGAAATAGAATATAATAGAAATATAGAAAGACTATAAAAAATAGAAAATACACAATACTGAGTACTTTGAATCAAGTAGAAAGAAAGATTCTTATTTTTTATATTACCCAGCTCTAACTAATAAGGAGAAGTGAAATACAAATACAATACATTTAGTAAAATTGAATCGTTTGTCTTCCAATTCAAAAATGGAAATTTGGAAGTTCTTTGAAACATGTCAATTCATATTTTTACAAGACTTTTTTTTGTCGCACAAAAAAACTTTTTGACTGTCCGGTGGAAATAGATTTAGCTAAAGAAAAAGCTTTTACTGCCTCTAAAGATCCTTTTTTTTTCCAAAGATTTCTACGAATATGCTTTTTTGACATAGAAGTACGTTTTTTTGGAACTGCCATTCAAAAGATAGGTGACTCCTTTTTCTCGTTGTATGTGAAAGACATATACTGTTTAAAATAAATTACTTTTTATTAGTCATTATCTATACTGAATTCCATAAATTTCCTCAATAATATAATAACATACAAATATAAAAAAAGAATAAAATAAAAGAAATAAGAAAAGAAAAATATTCTAAAATGATTCTATTGTCATAGACAAATAGATTTCAATTTTCTATCTTCATTCTGATATTTGCATAATATAACATAATCTAATAATTACATACGTATTTTATATTTATTGTTTTATAAAAGAATATATACAAAAAAATATACAAAAATAAAGTAATCTAATTTTACTATTTCATATTATCATATTATTTAATATATATTAAAATATTGTATTCATATATATATATATATATACAATATTGCAAATATTCATATTTCATATTAAGAATAGTAAGAGAAAATATTTATCTAATTTATCTAAATAGTAAACTATATAGTATATAAAATATATATATAGTATATAAAAGAAAAGATTCTATATAAATATTATACAATATTATACAATAAAAAAAAGAAAGAAAAATATAAAAATAGAAAGAGATAAATAAATCTGTAACTGAACTTTAATATAAATAAAATAAATCTATTTTAAATCTAAAAATATATCATATATCTATAAATTACATAATTTTAATTTTACATTTTACATAATTAAAATATAATGTAAAGGGAAAATCCAATTATTCAAAATCTAATATGATGTCATATTATTTCAAAAATATCTTTCTTTTATAGAGTTTTAAGTGAATTAATAACTAAGTAATAAACTTGACTAATTATTTGATCATATTATTTGATATATGACCAACCTATTGCAACTTTTATTTCAAATATTTAATAAAACAAAAAGTCATAATTCCGATATTTGTATTTTTGTATTTGATCTTTTTCATATTTTTTTCTTATTGTTTTGTTCTTTTCGAAAGAGATCAGAATTGGTGAATTGGAAACAATTATAAGAAAAAAGAACAATTTGGTTTCTTATGGAATATACATATAAATATGCATGGATAATACCCCTTTTTCCGCTCCCAGTTACTATGTCAATAGGATTTGGACTTCTACTTATTCCGACAGCAACAAAAGATCTTCGTCGTATGTGGGCTTTCCTAAGTGTTTTACTACTAAGTATAGCTATGTGGTTTTCGGCTAATCTGTCTATTCAGCAAATAAATGGAAGTTTGACCTATCAATATCTATGGTCTTGGACCATCAATAATGATTTTTTATTAGAGTTCGGACACTTGATCGATCCACTTACTTCTATTATGTCAATACTAATTACTACTGTTGGAATCCTGGTTTTTATTTATAGTGACAATTATATGTCTCATGACCAAGGATATTTGAGATTTTTTGCTCATATGAGTTTTTCCAATGCTTCAATGTTGGGATTAGTTACTAGTTCCAATTTGATACAAATTTATATTTTTTGGGAACTAGTGGGAATGTGTTCGTATTTATTGATAGGTTTTTGGTTCACACGACCCGTTGCAGCAAGTGCTTGTCAAAAAGCTTTTGTAACTAATCGTATAGGAGATTTTGGTTTATTATTAGGGACCTTAGGATTTTATTGGATAACTGGTAGTTTCGAATTTCGGGATTTGTTCCAAATAGTGAATACCTTGATCCATAATAATGGGGTCAATTCTTTATTTGCTACTTTATGTGCCTTTTTATTATTTGTCGGTGCAGTTGCTAAATCCGCACAATTCCCCCTTCACGTATGGTTACCTGATGCCATGGAAGGTCCCACTCCTATTTCGGCTCTTATACACGCTGCTACTATGGTAGCAGCAGGGATTTTTCTTGTAGCTCGGCTTCTCCCTCTTTTCATAGTTATACCTTACATAATGAATTTCATTTGTTTAGTAGGTATAATAACAGTACTTTTAGGAGCTACTTTAGCTCTTGCCCAAAGAGACATTAAAAGAAGTTTAGCTTATTCTACAATGTCTCAATTGGGTTATATTATGTTAGCTCTAGGTATAGGTTCTTATCGAGCTGCTTTATTTCATTTGATCACTCATGCTTATTCTAAAGCTTTATTGTTTTTGGGATCCGGATCCATTATTCATTCAATGGAACCTATTGTTGGATATTCACCAGAGAAAAGTCAGAATATGGTTCTTATGGGAGGTTTAACAAAATATGTTCCAATTACAAAAATTACTTTTTTTTTAGGTACACTTTCTCTTTGTGGTATTCCACCTCTTGCTTGTTTTTGGTCCAAAGATGAAATTCTTCACGATAGTTGGTTGTACTCACCAATTTTCGCACTAATAGCTTGGTTCACAACAGGATTAACCGCATTTTATATGTTTAGGATGTATTTACTTACCTTTGATGGGTATTTGCGCATTCATTTTCAAGATTATAGTAGTTTTAGTAGTACAAAAAAGAGCTCGTTTTATTCAATATCTCTATGGGGAAAAGGGACACTTAAGAAAGTCAATAGTAATTTCTTTTTTTCAAAAATGAATAAGAATAAGGTTTGTTTTTTTTCAAAAAATATATCTAAAATTGACGAGAATGTAAGAAGTAAGATACGAGACTTTAGTACTTACTTTAGAAATAGATACACTTATATGTATCCTCACGAATCGAGCAATACTATGTTATTTCCTCTCCTTATATTAGTACTATTCACTTTGTTCATTGGATCAATAGGAATTTCTTTTAACAGAGGAGTAATAGATTTGGATCTATTATCGAAATGGTTAACTCCATCTACAACCCTTTTTCATCAGAAATTGAATTCTTCTGAGGATTGGTATGGATTTTTTTCAAATGCTTTTTTTTCAGTAAGTATAGCTCTTTTCGGACTATTTATAGCATCTATTTTTTATGGATCTATTTATTCATCTTTCAAAAATTTGGGCTTACTTAATTTCTTTTTCAAAAGAGTTCCTAAAAGAATTATTCTGGACAAAATAAAAGGTATGATATACAATTGGTCATATAATCGTGGTTATATAGATATTTTTTATACTGGGATTTTCACCATGAGTATAAGAGGCTTAGCCGAGCTAACTCAGTTTTTTGATAAATATATAATTGATGGGATTCTAAATGGGATTGGTGTTGCAAGTTTCTTTATGGGCGAAGGAATAAAATATATGGGAGGTGGACGAATCTCATCTTATTTATTCTTGTATTTTTATTATGTGTCAATCTTTTTATTCATTCTTTTCTTTTTCTCTTCTTTCAGTCTTCCCAATTCCCAATTTTCTTGATGGGTCTCCAGATCAGAATCTTCGTAAACTGGGCTATCTTGATAGCGTGCCTCTTTCAAGTGAAATTCATCCTTTGTTTTTTCCTTTCCACTCACTCGGATCTCTTCCGTTTCATCTATTTTGTCCAGATCCTCCTTTTCTTCCGAAAAAAGGTTTTCTTCGGTGGATCCCTCTTGTTCCTGTTTAGTCTCCTTCATTTCGTAAGTTGTTTCTACATCGCTTTCTTCCGTTTCTGAGGTTTCTTTCTCTTTCAGTTTCTTAGTGACAATAGGCGACGGCATTCTGCCTAAATAGTAAACACAGGTGATAAATAAGAGAATACTAAAGATTCGAGCCATAGAATTTCTCAATTCTGACACAAGATACTTATTAGATCGAATAGAATGATTTTGCCGTATCCAGAATAATACCAATCCAACCCATTTCATGAATAAAATGTGACCAATTAACCAACCAACAAAACTACTTGTTAAAAATAAAATCTTGTTGTTGCATCGAAACATATAAATGTTGACTAATCTGGCTAACGTGGAACTTGGTAAAATGAAATGGTTGAATAATTGAAAAATTAGATTATTCAGGAATACACATTGAATGCTGAGATTACGCATTGAATTTCTGGTAGTAGATCCATAATCAAAAAAGTTTTTATGATTGTTCCAGAAGAAATGAAACAAAAGATACGGTAGAACTAGGACAGTTATTGTATGAGGTCTACCCAATGCTAGATGCAGAGGCGCATAATAGATCGATATGAACATCATGAGCTGTCCCGCAATAAAACCAGTTGTTGCTGATACCTCCTTCTCGGTTCCTTCTTCCATAACCCGAGCTCGGAGAAGGAAGAGATAAGAGGGCCCTATGGAGAATGTGGTCAGAAATCCATAATAGAGCCCGACCACAACGACCGAATTTATTATCTTCATGCATAAGGATAATGGATTACCTAGTAGAAAAGATTTCAAAATCATCACAAACCTCCCCTTTTTCTTTTCTATTGCAATTTATCGATTATTATATGATGATTCCTTAACTTTCCATATCTATATAGATAGAAACAGATATACTATAAATGACATCTCTTATGTCAATGACACAAAAGGGATATGAAATGAATGGAATTGGTATATAGATGGAATATAATGAAATAGAGCCACATTGAGGTTCCCTATGAAATGAGGCATGGAACATGGAACGGAGCCACTACGAAGAAGTTCCTGGAGTTACGAAGGA